CATCCCCCGAAGGAACCGGACATGATAATTTTTCATCATCCGGCTCGAGCAAGAATCAAAAGAAGCAAATGAATCCAGATGAACTCTATATGTTACCTATATCTACACATATAGGAACGTTTGGATGTAAAAAAAATTTACTGTATTCTTTTTACGAAGTTCCAAATATCAAGTGTAAAAAGTTAAGTTCTTAAAAGTAAATACTCAATACCCAAGTAGGCCTACAAGATTGATCATGATATAATCAAGCACTTTCTGGGTCGGCTCAGACCTTATGATTAATATTTATTGCCAAAATATTTGAAGATACACACAAAAGGTTTACTTGTTATTAATATAGTCTAGCTCTTGTTCTTCTTTAGACCCCCTATTTTACTCCAATAGTATTATGATCGGGTCAATGCATAGGAAATGAATGCATTTACCTACTATTAAATAGAAAAAATAAGTAAACTAGATAAACTATATATTCTCTTTTAGTAAGTTCACTTATTCTTTTCTAATAGATAATAAAAAGAATATTTCTGTTATTTCTATTATAACGGATCTTACGGAGCCTGCTCATGTACAACATGATTCGGATCTGATCATATAAAGCATTCTCTTTTAGCGAACCAGCCTATCCTCTGTATAGAACTTACGCCAAGGTTGGAACAAAGACACATTTAGTTGTAAATGCCAATGACAATGTAGCAGACATATATCTACACAGACTAATTAATAGTTCAAGTCACCCACTCCCATAATCCATTTTCTCCTCAGAGAATTCCCTTCAACTCCCTAATTATTTTATTCTATTTTATTATCCATTTTTTGATTTATTTGACAGGAATAGTTGAAGGGGAAAGATCAAAAGACATGTATTATTCTCAATAATCCATATTTATAGCAATGAAATAGTACTCCCCCAAGCGATAAATGGATAAATGATTCATTCCAAATTTCTATCAAATATCTTTTCTATAAATCTATAAAGGACCAGAAATACCTTGTTTACGTATCATTGGAAAGTGCATTAACATAAATACGGCAGTAAGAAGGGGCAATACAAAAGTGTGTAAACTATAAAAACGAGTCAAAGTAGATTGTCCCACACTAGCACTTCCACGCAATAATTCTACCAAAGGTGATCCTATTATAGGAATTGCTTCGGGTACACCTGTTACAATTTTCACTGCCCAATAACCGATTTGGTCCCAAGGTAAGGAATAACCAGTTACGCCAAAAGATGCGGTCAATACAGCGAGAACCACACCTGTAACCCAAGTTAATTCACGAGGTTTTTTAAATCCACCGGTAAGATACACACGAAATACATGAAGAATCATCATTAGGACCATCATACTTGCCGACCATCTATGAACTGATCGAATTAACCAACCAAAATTAGCTTCAGTCATTATGTATTGAACAGAAGCAAAAGCCTCAGTAACCGTCGGACGGTAGTAAAAAGTCATAGCAAATCCTGTAGCGACTTGTACTAAAAAACAAGTAAGCGTAATTCCCCCTAAACAATAAAATATATTGACATGTGGAGGAACATATTTACTAGTTATATCATCTGCAATCGCCTGAATCTCTAAACGTTCTTCGAACCAATCATAGACTTTATTGAGATAGGCGGAACTCCCCCTCCGAGAACCGTATATGAAACTTTCATCTCATACAGCTCAAGCAAAAACACCCAAATCCTAATTGCAACGGATATATAATAAAAGTTTGAAACCTTTTTATTTTAAATCAAAGATTCAATCTTTTCTGACTTTAGTAAATAAGAAAAATCCGAAAGCTCTTCGTTGTTTGCGGTGATACTACCAAAATTTCAAGTTGGCTAAGTCGTCTTTATGTTAATCCTTACGTGCCTCTTGAATCCACTCTTTTCCTATTTCCTTTTGAATTTTTTTTGTGTATAATGTGGATTTTCATATTTTTTTATTGTATTGATAGGAATTCTCTTGTTAAGAAACCTATGAATTGATTAAAACCTCAGATTCATACTAGAACCTCGACGATTCAATAAAAAAACCTAAGTTAAGTCAAGGATTCCCTGAGTAAGAACCCTTCGACTATCACCCATTCCATAAATAGATAGAATGCCTAAAATTTCAAAGACTTCCATTTTAAAATTTTTTGGAATCCGGATAGGAGATCTGAACATTAGGTATGAATCATAGTTCAAATATTTCTTAATCGATTTCATATATTCCGTGTTCCAGATACTAGAATAAATATCCGACGAAGGAGACCCATCTCTATGAAGATGACAGAGCCACACTCTGTACTATCAATAGGATCGATTATAACAAGTCACACACTCATATCCCGGAAATACAAAAACAAAAAAATTCCGCAGTCAAACTCCCAAAACAAAGTATAATGGGCTCAAAATACGAGCTCGAAATGATTCCTTTTGTATGACTTTACAATTCTTATAGACCTAATTCATTGAAATTCCATCCAATAAAACGGAAGAATTATAAATCTCCAAAATAATAGATAGAAAGATGGCAAAAAGAGCCATTGCGACGCCCATCAAAGGAGTTGTTCCCCACCCAGGGGCTACTTTACCATATTCCGAATTCAAGGGTTTTAATAAAGCCCCTGCAGACGTTCGCTTTGAACCACCGTTCTCAACAGTTTGTGTAGTCATAAATCCTATTGTATTCATTGATGAGATCTGTTGACTTTGTATACCATTCCGTTGTAGTTGTAAATAAATGATCTTATCATGGATCCATTGAGGTTTTGAAATTTTATAAGAATGGAAACAGCAACCCTAGTAGCCATCTTTCTATCTGGTTTACTTGTAAGTTTTACAGGGTATGCCTTATATACCGCTTTTGGGCAACCTTCTCAACAACTAAGAGATCCATTTGAGGAACATGGGGACTAGTTGACGTAATGAGCCTCAAAACATTGCGAGGCTCATTACGTCAATTGAGATACTGAAAAATCATTTTATCTTTTTAGTTGGAACTTTAGGCGGTTCTCGAAAAAAGATAGCAAAAAAAATTATTCCTAAAGTCGACACTAAGAGGAATGTATAAACTAGTGCTTCCATAGATTCGATCGCAGTTTACAATTATAGCTTTCATACCTGTTTGTTCCCTTTTATTTGTATTTGTTTATTTGTGGAGGACCATCTACCGGATAAAAAATAAAGAAGGAACACGAGCAAAAAAGTAGTGATCAAGGTTTCTCTGACCCCTAGGAAAAATTCCAAAAAGAAAATAGAGACGAAAGAAACCAAAGTAGTGTTATATCAGACTGCTTGTTTTCTTGTAGTTGGATCTCCAAGTTTTTGGAATGCTCCAAATTCGACTTGAGCACCCAAATCCGGATCAATACCAGCAAAAACATCTCTGAACAGGGTTCTAGCACCATGCCAAATGTGTCCAAAGAAGAAGAGCAAAGCAAATGAAGCATGTCCAAAAGTAAACCAACCCCTTGGACTGCTACGAAAAACACCATCGGATTTCAATGTAGCACGATCTAATTCAAAAATTTCACCCAATTGAGCGCGTCTAGCATATTTTTTCACAGTAGCAGGATCGCTATAACTGACTCCGTTGAGTTCACCACCGTAGAACTCAACAGTTACACCAACTTGTTCAACACTATACTTTGACTCTGCCCTTCGAAAAGGAACATCCGCTCGAACAATTCCGTCGCCATCTACCAAAACAACGGGAAATGTTTCAAAAAAGGTAGGCATACGACGTACAAAAAGTTCACGACCGTCCTTATCTCTAAAGATGGGATGCCCTAACCATCCAACTGCTATTCCATCCCCGTTATCCATCGAGCCCGCCCTGAATAATCCTCCTTTCGCCGGATTATTTCCGATGTAATCATAAAAAACTAATTTTTCAGGAATTTTCGACCAGGCTTCTGCTAAACTTTGATTTTCTGCCAGCCCCGTACTAACTCTTCGATATATCTCTTGCTGAAAGTATCCCTGATCCCACTGGTAACGAGTGGGCCCAAATAATTCAATCGGAGTAGTTGCGGAACCATACCACATAGTTCCAGCAACAACAAAAGCTGCAAAAAAGACAGCAGCTATACTACTGGAAAGTACGGTTTCAATATTTCCCATACGCAATCCTTTGTATAGACGTTGTGGCGGGCGGACACTCAAATGGAATAGACCTGCTAATATGCCCAATGTACCTGCTGCAATATGATGAGAGGCTATTCCTCCCGGAATAAAAGGATCAAAACCTTCTACGCCCCATGCGGGACTTACAGGTTGTACTTTTCCAGTTAGTCCATAAGGATCGGACACCCATATTCCAGGACCGTACAAACCTGTTATATGAAATGCACCAAACCCAAAGCAAGCCACTCCTGAAAGAAATAAATGAATTCCAAAGATCTTGGGTAAATCCAAAGAAGGTTTTCCTGTACGTTCATCAAAAAAAATTTCGAGATCCCAATACACCCAATGCCAGATAGCTGCCAAAAAGCATAAACCAGAAAACATAATATGTGCCCCAGCTACACCTTCATAACTCCAAATACCCGGATTCGTTACAGTTCCTCCTGTAATACTCCAACCGCCCCATGAATTGGTTATTCCTAAACGAGTCATGAAGGGTATAACGAACATACCCTGTCTCCACATTGGATCAAGAACAGGATCAGAAGGATCAAAAACTGCTAATTCATAGAGAGCCATCGAACCAGCCCAACCAGCAACCAAAGCCGTATGCATTATATGAACAGAAAGCAATCGGCCGGGATCATTCAATACAACAGTATGAACACGATACCAAGGCAAACCCATAGAAATTCCCCTTTATCCTTTATCAAAGATAGTTTATCAAAGATAGATAGACACTACGTAACTTTATTGCATTAGAAAAGACTCTACTGTGACTATCCTATCGATCCTCGCTATTCAGTAAATTCTAAATTATTTAAGAACGGGAGTTTATAGTTATTCTTTTTCTATTCTACGGAATAATTATGTTCATAGGAACAAAAAGAAGCAGATTTATTCTATACTCGATAAGTATCAATATGCAATGGGGTTGAATAACATTTTCGAGTAGCAAATACATACATATCTACTCATCACCCGATTCTTACTAATTTAACTTTATTCCTTCTTTTTTTCTTTCTAACTTTTTGTAATCTATGCAAAAAAGAAATCCGATAAAAGCTAATATTTAAAAATTATAAACACAATAAAATCATATTCTTACGTTTTTACATCAAAGTGAAATATATTACTTAGTTTTTTTCTTTAAGCAAATGCCTATTGGTGTTCCAAAAGTACCTTTCCGAAGCCCTGGAGAGGGAGATGCATCTTGGGTCGACGTATAGTGCGACTTGTCAGATATACTGGGTCATATGGGATTTACCCGTTCTCTCCTCAATCGAGATATCCTCCGTTTCGCCCAAGAAGGAGTCATTAAATCATAAAAAATTTGGAGCGTGAAGTGCAATTTGATCCGTTTTGAGAGGATCCATATTACTATTTATTATTCTCAATTACAATGATTTATGGTTGGCTTGGTTGAACTAAAAAAAAAATAAATTATTCAGGCTCTGTTTAGAAAAACCCAACTCAATTAGTAATATATCTACGATTCCTAGTTCGACCCTAAACGATTCCTATGTGAAATATCTGTGGGTTGATTTCAAACTATTAATCAAAACTTGGTAGAACGTATAAACGGAATTGAAAAAAATAAGCAGAAAGTCATAAAAAAAGAAAACGGTAATAACAATATTTGTTCTATATGTGCAAATCAAAATCGAGTCAATCTTTACCCAGAGTAGAGCATAAACCTAAAAAGAGAAAAGAGACTCACTCAGGAACAAGAAAATATCATCGGGGTTGGTTGATGAAACAATACATCAATGAGAAGTTAATTCAATAAATTTAGTAACTTTATTATTTATTAGAATTATAAGAAAAAGAAAGCAGTAAAACTTGTCTTTATTCAAGAATAAAATCTTTTTTTTGAGGTCTGGAATCCATACATTGATTCTTTTTTTGTTTTTGAGATTTTTTTGAACCGTATGCATCAAAAGGTGCGTGTACGATTCCGAAGGGATACAATTGTACCCTAATTAATCGACTTTATCGAGAAAGATTACTTTTTTTAGGACAAGCAGTTGATAGCGAGATCTCAAATCAACTTATTGGTCTTATGATATATCTCAGTATTGAAGATGATAACAAGGATCTTTATTTGTTTATAAACTCTCCCGGCGGGTGGGTAATACCCGGAGTAGCTATTTATGATACTATGCAATTTGTGCGACCAGATGTTCATACAATATGCATGGGGTTAGCCGCGTCAATGGGATCTTTTATCCTGGTCGGGGGGGAAATTACCAAACGTCTAGCATTCCCTCACGCTTGGCGCCAATGAGATTTTTTTTAAGAAAAAGGGAAGACTGTGCCTTCGCCCTAGGAAATAGTAAGCAATAATAGCATGGCACTTTGCATTCGATATTATAAATTTTTTGATTGTTTTGAAAAACATTAGATTTAGATTATGTATCGAGAGAGTAGTATGAGATTAAAGGGTCTTCTCCATTTTATAATTGGGAGTTGGGTTTAGCGTCACAAACCCTTTTTTGTTCACACTATCAGACTATAAAGGCTCTTAACAATATTCATGTTATCAAAAGAAAAGAATCCAAGAGGTGCGCAAAAAAAATATTTTTTCTTTGATTGGAACAAAAAGAAACTTTGGGATTGCCGAATCACATCCAAAACAAATCAAATTAAGATAATTAAGATAGATAATTAAGATAGAAGGCAACGGAGCCATCATAGTATTTTAGACATATTCCGAAAGGAAGGACGGCTATTTGATCATTTAACCACCTGGGTATAATATATTCTATTTTTCTCTTTCTTTTTTCAATAAAGAGGCCAAGTTAGGTTAATCTCAGTGCAGAGCCGTATGCATATGCAAGAGGGATGCCTGTACGGTTGTTCAATTCGATCTTTTTCATATTATTCTATTCTTTATCTTTATTTTCTATCCGCTTCATCATGTAAGCTAGAAAAACTTTTTAATTCTATTACTATTTACTATTATCAGGGTAATGATCCATCAACCTGCTAGTTCGTTTTATGAAGCACAGACGGGAGAGTTTATCCTGGAAGCGGAAGAACTGTTGAAACTGCGCGAAACCATCACAAGGGTTTATGGACAAAAAACGGGCAAATCCCTATGGGTTGTATCCGAAGACATGGAAAGAGACGTTTTTATGTCAGCAACAGAAGCACAAGCTTATGGAATTGTTGATCTTGTAGCGGTTAAATGAAAATAACATGTAATTCACGCAAATTCGTGATTGGAAATTTTTTAACTGCGTTTAATATTTATTAACTTACTGTTTATTTTAAGAGAAATAGACATAATTCATAATCATCCGGTTAGGATCAATCTAAACCAGTCTATTATGTATCCAATTCAACATGCCAACTATTAAACAACTTATTAGAAATACAAGACAGCCAATCAGAAATGTCACTAAATCCCCCGCTCTTAGGGGATGTCCTCAACGACGAGGAACATGTACTCGGGTGTATGCGCGACTCGTTTCGATCATATAATGAGCCGGTACAAAAACAAAAAAACAAGGTGCCAATATCAATGATGAGTACCGGTAAGGTAAATAGGATAGAATCGAGGAGGGGGCCTTTTTTTCTATTTATTATTTATCGAAAACAAAGAAACAAAAAACCCCTTTTATATTCCTGCATTGTGTATGAATTTTATGGCTTCCATTGGTGCAAATCAAATTACCGCAATGTAAGATGAGAAGCAATTCTCCATTGGTATAAAATGATTATCCATTAAGCGGAGGAATTTTTTAAGCATAAAGATTACGACCCTACTCTGTCAAGAACGGACTATAAAGGGTCAGCTACCCAGCTAACTTTCCTAATTAAATACTGTTACTGTATAGATGGGTTTCGTTGTGAAAGGACTATTACTGGATAATTCATGGGTAGAGCAAAAGAGGATGAACTATACAAGTTACCAATAACCTGGATTAAATGAAGTGAAGGCTCCGGTGTATAGAGAAGACCTCACCGTTTAAGAAGTTACCATAGAAACGATGGAACCCACTACACTATTTCTTTATCCATTTTATATTTTTTATTTGCTATATTTTTGACACCTCTAAAAAAATAGAATTTCTTTCTTATTTCGCATTGAAATAAAAAAATCGTGGTTAGGAAGGTTATAGTAGCCAAAGCCATTGGAATTTCTAGTTTATACATTGGAAAAATCCGTTTTGTTATTAATAGATTAGGAGGTGTTAAAAGAATAACTGAAAGAGAACAAATCAATTAGTTATTCGTGAAAGTTTCATCTATTCAATGACTAGAATTAGACGTGGATATATAGCTCGAAGACGTAGAACAAAAATTCGTTTATTTGCATCAAGCTTTCGAGGGGCCCATTCAAGACTTACTCGAACTATTACTCAACAGAGAATAAGAGCTTTGTTTTCAGCTCATAGGGATCGGGATATTAAAAAGAGAGAGTTTCGTCGTCTGTGGATCACTCGTATAAACGCAAAAATTCGTGAGAGTGGAATATTCTATAGTTATAGTCGATTAATACATGATCTGTACAAGAGACAGTTGATTCTTAATCGTAAAATACTTGCACAAATAGCCATATCAAACAGGAATTGTTTTTTTATGATTTACAATGAGATCACAAAAGAAGTAGATTAGAAGGAATCTGCTGGAATATTGTAAACGTGTTTTCCCGGAGTTCAGTCTCCGGGAAGGTAGAATAGAAATGATTAAGATAAAAAAGTAGTCAAAATGAATGAACACGTTCAATACAAAAAACTTTCTCAAATTCTTTTTTTTTTTTCATACAACACATCTGGATTCTCGGAAAAGAACCAATCTTGTCTTTGAGTTTGGATTGAAATTATCATTCAAGAGTAAACCCTTTTAATTCTGGTTCTAAGACCTGTAGTTCTATCGGTTAACTCGGTTTTTTCAAATTGTTTCTGATTATTGAGAAAGGGTAACAAAGATAAAATACGAGCTTGTTTTATAGCCATAGTAATTAAACGTTGTTGTTTCAAGGTCAATCTATTCACTCGTCGCGATAAGATTTTTCCCTGTTCGCTAATAAATCGACTAATTAAACTCATATTTCTATAAGAAATTTGATCCCCCGATTGAATAGGAGGCAAACGCCTACGAAAAGTTCGTTTTGATTTAAGAAAAGGTCGCTTGGATTTATCCATGGTTTGTTTTATTATTTAATTTTATTCTTTTTCTTTAAAATTCTATTTCTTAATTTGAATTCATTTTAATTCAAAATTAAAATAGTATTTTTTTCGATTTAGATTTCTATTTATATAGAATTGTTCTATTCGATTTAATTTTAAATTATAGATAGATATAGATAGAATGCCACCCCCTTCCCTTACTTGAAGGGGTAATATACAGGTACTCAATTAGATCTATTTCTTTATCTCCCCATGAATCGTATGCTTATAACAATACGGACAGAACTTTCTCAATTCTAATCGATTAGGTGTATTGTGGCGGTTCTTTTGAGTAATATATCTGGAAATGCCCGTTGATACCCTATTAACGTTGTTTCGGGCACAGCTGGTACATTCCAAAATCACCGTTACTCGAACATCTTTACCCTTGGTCATGAACCTCCTTTTAATTTTTGATTTACTCAACTTTTCCATTTTTGATTCAAAACGAATAAGTAAAGGACGAATAAGTAAAGGGCAGAAGATTCCTAAATTCTATTTCAAATCGAAATAGAATATTTCATTTTTGATTTAAATATCTTGGATAATATTCTTTACTTAGACCTTCAACCCGCATTTCTATTCTACTTCCATTCTTTTATTATATTTAGGAATATTGATTGAAATAAAATTGAAATTAAATTCGAATTGGACCCCCAATTTCCCAGATGTTAAAGAGACTTTCTTTTTTCCCTTTCCTCCCTTATTTCCTTATTTGAAT